TAGCACAAAGAAAAAAATCAAAGTATTTTGGCTCTAATGCATAAACCAAGTCAGAACAAAATGGAGTCAAAAACTCTGGAAACTCATCGATTCGTCTAATATCTAAATATATTAGAGCTCTTTCTCAACTCGAAATTTAGTAGATCGAAAATTTATGTCCGTCAAAAATGTATAGATCCAATGTCACATTCAGTCAAAATTTATGATACATGTATTGGATGTACTCAATGTGTTCGAGCCTGCCCCACAGATGTGTTAGAAATGATACCTTGGGATGGGTGTAAAGCAAAACAAATTGCTTCGGCTCCAAGAACAGAGGATTGTGTCGGTTGTAAGAGGTGTGAATCCGCTTGTCCAACAGATTTCTTGAGTGTTCGAGTTTATTTATGGCATGAAACAACTCGAAGCATGGGGCTAGCTTATTGAGATCTTACTTAAAACTCTACTTGAATTCATCTGATTTGTTTTACCGAGAAAACCCGAGCAAAACAAAAAAATTTTGCGCACGGGTTTTCGGGTCCAAGTGTATTTTGCTTTTACCACGAATAATTTTCCTTGGTTAACAATAATTGTATTTTTCCCAATAGCTGCGGGTTCTTTCATTTTTTTTCTTCCTCATAGAGGAAATAAGGTAATTAGGTGGTATACTATTTGTATATGTATTTTAGAACTGCTTCTAATAACCTATGTATTTTGTTATCATTTCCAATCAGATGATCCATTAATCCAACTAGTGGAAGATTATAAATGGATTCATTTTTTTGAGTTCCATTGGAAATTAGGAATAGATGGACTTTCTATAGGACCTATTTTACTAACGGGATTTATCACTACTTTAGCTACGTTAGCAGCCTGGCCTCTTACTCGGGATTCTCGATTATTCCATTTTTTGCTATTAGCAATGTATAGCGCGCAAATAGGGCCGTTTTCTTCTCAGGACCTTTTACTTTTTTTCATCATGTGGGAGTTAGAATTAATTCCGGTTTATCTCCTTCTATCCATGTGGGGAGGAAAGAAACGGATGTATTCGGCAACTAAATTTATTTTGTATACGGCAGGAGGTTCTGTTTTTCTATTAATGGGAGTTATGGGTCTTGGTTTATATGGTTCTAGCGAACCAACATTAGATTTTGAAATCTCAATGAATCGACCCTATCCCGTGGTCTTGGAAATAATATTCTATCTTGGATTTTTTATTTCGTTTGCTGTCAAATCGCCGATTCTACCTCTACATACATGGTTACCCGATACTCACGGCGAAGCTCATTACAGTACTTGTATGCTTTTAGCCGGAATCTTATTAAAAATGGGCGCATATGGATTGATTCGGATTAATATGGAATTATTATCTCACGCTCATTCTATATTTTCTCCCTGGATGATGATACTAGGCACAATACAAATAATCTATGCAGCTTTAACTTCTTCCGGACAACGTAATTTTAAAAAAAGAATCGCCTATTCTTCTGTATCTCATATGGGTTTGATACTTATAGGAATAGGTTCTATAACCGAGGCAGGACTCAACGGATCCATTTTACAAATCATTTCTCACGGATTTATTGGGGCAGCACTTTTTTTCTTGGCAGGAACAAGTTATGATAGAATACGTCGTGTTTATCTCGACGAGATGGGCGGCGTAGCTATCCCACTGCCAAAAATATTTACGCTGTTCAGTAGCTTTTCGATGGGCTCCCTTGCATTACCCGGTATGAGTGGTTTTGTTGCAGAATTCATCGTATTGTGGGGACTAATTACCAGTCAAAAATATCTTTTAATGCCCAAAATTCTACTGACTTTTGTAATGGCAATTGGAATGATATTAACGCCTATTTATTCATTATCTATGTTACGCCAGATGTTCTATGGATCCAAGTTTTTTAATCCTCCTAATTCTTATCTTTTTGATTTTGGACCGCGCGAGTTGTTTGTTTCAATTGCTATCTTTCTACCTATAATAGGGATAGGAATCTATCCAGATTTTGTTCTTTCACTCTCAGTTGAGAAGGTTGAAGTTATTTTAGCTAGTTTTTATAGCCATTTTTCCTAAAGCAAAATTAGATACTTTTTAGCAGCTTGTTGGAGAATGGAAAAAATGCTTTTTCCATTATTTTTTAAAAAAGTGAAAAAAATGAATTTTCATTTTAACCCGATATGCGCGGTCTTTGCGAAAACCGCGCGAATCACTACACTACTGGGACTGGATTCACGTAGTTCGTTACAAAGGTTTTTATAGACAACTCGAGTTAGTTGGTCTTCATAAGAAGCTTCCTTGCCTTTAGCTTGACGTTAATGTAAATGAACCATAACTATGTAACCCGATTCCTAATAGATTAACTCCAAAATAGCATATCCAAATTATAAGAAAACCTAGAGCCGCCACCAGGGCGGAATTTTCGCCTGTGAAAATTTTTTTTGTTCGAGTATGTAAATAAAGAGCGAATATCATCCAAGTAATAAAGGCCCAAATTTCTTTCGGGTCCCAACTCCAATAGGATCCCCAGGCTTCATTAGCCCAGACTGCTCCTGAAAGAATACCTAGAGTTAAAAAAATAAATCCTAGACTAATCACACGATAACTCCAAAAATCCAACTGTTGAAGTAATTGAGTCTTGTAATAATTCTTCCCAGAAAAAAAAGAAGGATTTTTAAAACTAGTACTTCTTTCATAGCTGTATTGGATTTCGTCAAATGAAAATGACTCTACTAATGTAAACAACCGATTACTTTTGTTGCAAAATGTAAAGACTAAAAGTGCGGCGGATAATAATGAGCCACAGAGAAGAGCGGCATAGCTCAATACCATCATACTTACGTGCATTAGTAACCACTCAGATTGGAGCGCAGGGACTAATATGGCAGGTTTCTGTATTTCACTTAAAAGACTTGAAGTAGCAAAGCCTTGAGTAAAAATAGTACTGGAGGCGGTTATTGCGCTTAAATTTCTATTTTGTTTGAAATAAGCGACTATATGAATCAGGGAAAAACTCCACGAAAGAAAGATTAATGATTCGTATAAATCACTTAGTGGAAAATGGCCGGAATAAAGCCAACGAGTAACTAATAATCCTGTTAAACACAAAAAGGTAGTTATTAGGACCTTTTCTGATAACTCATATGGTTTTATGAGTTCAGTGACCAATCGGTTTAGCAACCGAATTAAAATGAAAATGGAAACAATTGAAAAGGAAATATGAATGAATATATGCTCTAAAATTGAAAATATCATAAAAAAAAAGAGTAATCCCGAAATTTAAGTAATAAATGAAACGAGGGAATTTTGTTCATTATTCATTTTTCATTATAAGCTCTATTGTCTCTTGTTTCGAAGCCGGCCTGCCGCTACTCGGACTCGAACCGAGATGCTCTAGCACTGCTTCCTAAGAGCAGCGTGTCTACCGATTTCACCATAGCGGCTTTTCCAACCCATAATATAATGGGTTATTTCTATTGAATCGTCAAGAGTGAAAGCGTCAATTCAGTCAAAAAATTTTTGGAATAACAATTCAAATTCCGAAAAAAATTAGTTCAAAGATCAATTTGAAGGTTCATAGTTTTTTTAGTTCTGGTTTTCTTCATCTAGAGTTTAGTCTTGTTTATGTTCTTCGAGAATCGAACTCTTGGAACTCGATAGTTCTAGCCTTTAGCTAGGGATTAAAGTCCAACAAAAGGTTTTTTGGAATGAATTAGTCGCATTTAACTGATTTCAGAAATTTTAAACAACAAAATGCATTTTCTCAATGAACAGCAAAAAACCTTTTTGTATTTTTCCCAAATAAGACCATATTCATATATAATATCCCAACAGTTGACATTTGTTGAGCTGAACTGAAAAAATAACTCGGAATAGTCATTCCGAGAAAGACGAAGAAAAAAAGTTCTCCAAGTTTCAAAAAATGACTCAATGAGTTTCTCTCCTTAATTTGACCTAACGATCTTATCTCTGATCTTCTATCGATAGTCTTTAGATATATATATATAAATTTTATATTAGCATGTGAATTATGACAAAGAGGTCGATGGGGAAATGAAGACTCCCCATCACCAAAATGAAAAAATAGAGTCCTAAAGAACGGTAAAACCTTGTTTTTTCTTATTGTCTGTTTTTCTTAGAATTTGCTAACTTTTAAAATTCTTAATGTCCCATTTTTACAGTTCAAAATCACAAACCAGAGTCTAGTTGATATTGATTTTTTAAAAACTAATAGAGAGTGGAAATTGAGAATTTGATAGTAACAGTGAACCCATTTTCGAGTCAACTCGATTCAGATTATTACAACATTTTAGGACGGATTTGCTTGTCGCAGAAAAAAAAATTTTGATTTGCCAGTAGAAAGAGATTTTCCTAATGACAAAGCTTTTAAGGCCGATGAATATCCCTTTCTTTTCCAAATACTTTGACGAATACGCTTTTTTGATCTAGACGTGCGTTTTTTCGGAACTGCCATTTCAAAATTAAGAGGTTACTCAGTGTAATAGTTGGATGTGAAAGACATCTATTGTTCAAAAAAATCCTTAGTTCCTATTTTTTATCTTTTTTCTCTTAGTCATTTCATCACAAATCAATCGAAATATATGAAAATTGTAGAAAAATTTCTAAAAATTGTTTTCTTCAAAAAGGTTTTTTCTACTCTAGACGGCTTCTAAGAACAACTAAGTTGGATGGATTAGTAGTACTTTTAGTTATCGTTCTTTCTCAGATATTTCTATAATCAGCTAGGATCTATAAACCTAATTCGGGGAACGAATCTAAAAGACCTATCTTCGTCGCTTTTTGTCCTTAGACACTTCTCCAGGTAAAAAAATCGAAGGAAGTATTTACAAAGACAACTTTTGTCGACTAATACATTGAATCTTTTGTCGACTAATACATTGAATCTTTTGTCGATTAACTAGTCGACCGAATACGCCTAAAATTTTGGACCTTCAAATGAGATTCGTAAGTTATCTGTTCTGTTAAAGGAGACGTCTTTTTATCCTTTCTCACTAAAGAAAACTTTCTTAAGCAATCAATAATCGCGGTTCAAATAAATAATTAAGTTTATTATATCTCAACTCCGGTATTTTAATGGTTTGTAATAAAGAAAAGATTTTTTATTGAAAAAAGAATCAAAATAAATCTCATAAGGACTTCGTTAAAAAGTTGAACTAAACTAACTAAAAAAAAAAAAAAACTCCGAAGAAGTACGCGTATCAAATGCTACATTTTTCTTTACATTAATTTTTTTTAGTTAGTGTATATGTGGATTTTTTTATTGACCCCTTTTGAAAGGGGTGGGGTCCAGTTAATCGGAAGCAATTAATTAAAACGTAAAAACTTTTCTTTTTTATGGAACAGACATATCAATATGCATGGATAATACCCTTCCTTCCACTTTCAGTTCCTATAGTAATCGGAGTGGGACTTCTTCTTTTTCCGTCGGCAACAAAAAGCCTTCGCCGTATCTGGGCTTTTCAAAGTGTTTTAGTCTTAAGTCTAGTCCTGATTTTCTCGATAAATTTCTCTATTCAGCAACTAAATAGCAGTTCTAACTATCAATATGTCTGGGCTTGGATTATCAATAATGATTTTTCTTTAGAATTTGGCTACTTAATAGATCCGCTTACTTCTATTATGTCAATATTAATCAGTACTATTGGAATCCTGGTTCTTATTTATAGTGATAATTATATGTTTCATGATCGTGGATATTTACGATTTTTTGCTTATATGAGTTTTTTCAGTACTTCCATGTTGGGATTAGTTACTAGTTCAAATTTGATCCAAATTTATATTTTTTGGGAATTAGTCGGAATGTGTTCGTATCTATTAATAGGATTTTGGTTCACACGCCCTCTTGCAGCAAATGCTTGTCAAAAAGCGTTTGTAACTAATCGTGTTGGGGATTTTGGTTTATTATTGGGAATTTTGGGTTTTTATTGGATAACAGGGAGTTTTGAATTTCGGGATTTTTTCCAAATATTTACGAACTTGATTTCTAATAATGAGTTAAATTTTTTATTTGTTACGTTGTGCTCTGTTTTATTATTTTCGGGTGCAGTTTCGAAATCCGCACAATTCCCCCTTCATGTATGGTTACCAGATGCGATGGAAGGGCCGACTCCTATTTCGGCTCTTATCCATGCCGCTACTATGGTAGCGGCGGGCATTTTCCTTGTAGCTCGACTTTTACCTCTTTTCATTAGTCTACCTCACATAATGAATTTCATTTCTTTAATAGGGATAATAACAATATTTTTCGGAGCTACTTTAGCTCTTGCGCAAAAAGACATTAAGAGGGGTTTAGCCTATTCCACAATGTCTCAATTGGGTTATATGATGTTAGCTCTAGGTATGGGGTCTTCTCGAAGTGCTCTATTTCATTTGATTACTCATGCTTATTCGAAAGCCTTATTGTTTTTGGGCTCTGGTTCTGTTATTCATTCAATGCAAACTATTGTGGGTTATTCTCCAAATAAAAGTCAAAATATGGTCTTTATGGGAGGTTTAACAAAACATGTACCAATTACCAAAATTTCTTTTTTATTAGGTACACTTTCTCTTTGTGGTATTCCACCCCTTGCTTGTTTTTGGTCCAAAGACGAAATTCTTAATGATAGTTGGTTATATTCAGCAATTTTTGCAATAATAGCTTGGGCTACGGCGGGATTAACTGCATTTTATATGTTTCGGATCTATTTACTTACTTTTGAAGGACATTTAAATGCTCATTTTCAAAATTTCAGTGGAAAAAAAAATATTTCCCTCTATTCAATATCTCTATGGGGTAACGACGGTTTTAAAGTCCTTTACCAAAACTTTCCTTTGTTAATTTTATTAAAAAGAAACAAAAAAATTTTTTCTTCTTTTTCAGCGAAGATAGATCGAATTGATGAGAATGCAAGAAATCGAAGCCAACCTTTTCTTACTATTTCGCGTTTTGGCAATAAGAAAACGTTTTCATATCCTTATGAATCGGAGAATGCTATATTATTTCCTATCCTTATATTAGTTTTATTTACTTTTTTTGTTGGATTCATAGGAATTCCTTTTAATGGCGGCGATTTGGATCTTTTATCCAAATGGTTAACTCCCTCTATAAATCTTTTACATCAAAATTCGAATAATTTAACAGATTGGTCCGAATTTGCGAAAGATGCAGTTTTCTCAGTCAGTCTCGCCTATCTTGGAATCCTTATAGCATTTTTTTTATATAAGCCTCCGTATTCATCTTCAAAAAATTTTGATTTAATTAATTCATTGATTAAAACAAATCTTAAGAGCATTTTTTTTGACAAGATAAAAAATGGGATATATGCTTGGTCCTCTAATCGTGGTTATATAGACGCCTTTTATGAAAAATACGTTACAAGGACGTTGCGCAGGGTGGCTGAATTCACTCACTTTTTTGAAAGACAAATAGTTGATGGAATTACGAATGGAGTTGGTCTTATGAGTTTCTTTGTAGGAGAGGCTATCAAATCTATCGGCGGCGGACGCATTTCTTCTTATCTTTTCTT